AAGGAGCATGCCCGCCCTTTAATATAAATAAGGGGGCTACTACGCTCACCGCGCACTTACATCACCACCTGAGCTTCGCTACCGCTTCGCCCAGCTCCTACGCCTACCACGAACTTGAATCATCATGTGGCTGGCTGCTAAAGCAAGCTAAGCTTCACACGGCCCTAAGGAAGCCCACCCTCTCCCTCCCTTCCAATCTACCTTCTCCCAATCCCGCATGGACTCTTCTCCTCCAACCTAAAAAAAAAAAAGTGTTCCCTATCATGAACCCTTTGTCACGGATCGTGGTATATCGGTAGACATTCCAGATGATGATGCTCTCGAAGGCGAGAATTTCTGGGACAACACGCTAATTGGCTACTGCCTGGGTAAGAGGCAATATTTTGTGCATCTTCAAGCCTGGAGCAAAGAAGCCGGCCCTCCGAATCTACGCTCTCGACGAAGGCTTCTTTGCTTTTTTCTTTTTATCTTAAATCTATCTTTGTGTTCCCGGTTAAGTTAAGGGCAGCCCTTTACTCAAGTCCTGCAGCTGGAATAGGGGATGATATCTGCTCTTAGGAAACTAGCTAGCGTAGGCTTCAAAGCCCCTTTCTGACTTAATTCTATCTGGTGAGTAGGCAGCGCAAGGCCAGCACTGACTTCAGCCGGAACTACACTCTTCAAGCGCCTGCCTACACTACAACTACGCAAACATAGGCCAGAACAAGCCCGCGAGCTGATACAGTTCACTACTGTCAGCGGTCAGCCAGGATCGATTAGGTCTCTGGAACTTTGACCTCTGCTTGCTCTACGGCTGCTCCCTTGCTTGTCTCAGTGCTTGCTTGGAGCGGGGAGTAGTAAGAGTCCTATTTGAAGCGATAGGATAATAAGGGAAGGGTTCCAAACCAGTGAAAGTGGAGGCTGATTCGCCAGGTCTAGTTCAGCTTTCAGCTAGAGTTGGAACAGTCCTAGTTGAAGATTTGGTGTAGTGGGCTCTCTCTTTCCCTGCCTCCTCCAATGGTAGTTCCCCGTATGCGAAAACAGGCCCGGCCCTTATTTGCTTCTCTTAGCTCGATAACCAGATGAGCTGATCGGAGAAATGCCCGTCGACTTGGGAGAAAGAGACATGGCACTTCACAAGCAAGACTAGCATTTTCAGATGTGGGTGAGCTTGATTGAACAGCAGAAGCTAGAGCCCCGAAAGGTCAGGCATAGGAAAAAGGGCTGACAAGAAATGCCCAAGGGGAAGGAATAGAGTGAGGGCGGAGCAAGAACTGACGGAACTACACCTAAAAGAAGCCTCCTCCGTTAGCTGGAAAGAAATCGAATAGGTCAAGCGGAAAGCCAAGCAAGTTACGGCAGGCTAGGCAGGCAAGTCTGTTCTGTCAGCCTTGCTGGATCGCTTGGGAAGAAAGCTCAAACTTAGTCTCAACCCGCTCTGGCTTAGTGTGGGAGGGGGGAAAGAAAGACGTACGGACGGGGAGAATGGTACTGTACTGGTTGCCTGGGAGATGGAACTAGACTAGAGTAGTTGGCTTTCTGGCTAGATATTGGCTTGTTGTTACGGTTAAGGGCTGCCCTTGATCCTAACCCGTAGTTTTGTTGGAGTTGGAGACTAATGAATTGACGAGTGAGAGGAGAGATGCATTTGGCTTTAAGGCTGGCTTCGCTCGAAAACTAAGAGTGGGTTTCTGGCTCAGAACCTGGTTCACCTCTCTAATTACGTATGTAAGTGTCTTCTTTCCTGCTCTTCTAGTAAAGAAAGGTGATCCTCCGCCCAATAGAGCCTAGCCCGAGAGACCGAGTTCTCCAGTGTGGACCGAAATGGTCTCGCGAAGCCGCTCCCCGGATGGTGTAAGTCCTTCTCTAACTTGAAGAGCAGCAACCTAGACTTCCCACAGTAGGGGATATAAAGTGATTTTCTCAATACCATTTTTTCACTAAGAAAGCAGTCTACTTATGTACTCTAGCTTCGCTAATGAGATAAGGTAGTTGGCTTACTTGCTTGTTAGAGAGAAGGGGATGCGGCTTCGAGAAATGTGGTTTCGGGACAAGCAGCTTCGGGAGAAAAGGAATCTCTTGGTTCAGATGGGAATGCGTCTGTTGTATCGGATAGTTCCACCGGAGCAGACTAACCTGGGATAATAGCCCTCTCCGTACCGTATAAGGCTGAATCAAGAATCGTGTTCACATACGTAATTCCTTGAGTGGGATGCCCCCCCAACCTTGGCAAGCCATACCTCTCACCAAAGCGGACATCGGTCGAGCCAGCCATCTAAGATGCTATCCAAGGCGAGTCCTTGAGAGAATGAATTAGTGTAATAGATGACAGCCGGACATTCCGGAAGGATTGATGACGCATCTTCCCGGGGTAGTGAAGTCTCCAATAGAACTCTGACTTCTCGCCCCTCTTCTCTGCCACCATCCCCCTTACATATGGCTAGGGTAGAGTACCTCTCTACTCATGTCCCAGGACTACGGCTCATCTATAACAAGAACAATTCAATCGATTCCCTCTGTATACCTGCCTCTCTGTCCGGACCGGTGCAAGCACGATCTATTCATGCCCCTGCTTAAACCACTCTACCCATACAAAGATCTGCCTCTGCCACGCCCACTGCTTCAGTGAATTCCACCACTACAGGTTCCAGCGAACTACAACTTCCGATGGTGACTTTCTTGATCCTTCTTCAAGCGCCTGCAAGCAAGTTACGGGCTGATAAGCAGCCGCGCGAGTAGCAGGAGATGGCTCAGCTCTGCGTTCGCAGGCACCCTACACTACTGCCCACCAGAAGGAATTTAGTTGCTGACACTGAAGTTCGGAGCTATACCACACAAAAAGAAGCATGTTCTGGGCCCCGATGTCTAGTAGAGTAGAACCGAAGCGTGAACACTAGATCGAAGGCTGCTGCAGAGAGAGATGCTCTCGACTTACCCATATTTGGATGTGTGTGGTTATCATAGGTCAGCCCAAGAGCGAATCTTTCTCTTTCTCTTTCACTGGCCTATAATAAATCTTTCCTTTGCTTGCGTGGCCTGGCTCAAGCCCGTTAATACCTTCAAGGTGAAAGCATCCCCCAATCGGTAGCTAAGCTAGTTGACGGACCCTGTCCTGTCCACGGAAAGCTTCACGCCCTGGAATGGAAGAACTTCAGAAAGCCGAGTGCCGAACCGGAGATAAAGACGTAAACTTCTTAGAGCTACTTGAAGCTATACTCAAAGAAAGAAAGAAGGCCTACGCTTGACTTCTTCCTCCATTTGAGAGTTCCGTTCCAGCTAGCGAGAGCACTACTTTACATGATAAGCGGCGAGTTTTTAGGTTCAGTAACGAACGATTGGGGATTTCGAAGATCCGATCTTTTCACATGCAATCCTCGATGAGATGATTCAATTAGGCCCGTTTTTGATCCTGAATGAATGGACGAAGGGTCTCACATTAGGGACCCCTCTCAACTAGGTATTAGGCCTAAGGATAAATTGCATTTAAGCGAGCTTAAGCCTATAGTATAGTTACGTCTACTTTAGGCAACCTCCTGCCTGATCGAAGAAAGGCCCCATTGCATGATCATAGACTGGATTGGATGAGCTGATCAATGGAAATGTCCAATCCTTCTCCGACCAATCCTATCCATTCGCTATATAGAAGAGTCGTGAGCTAGAGCTGCTATCGGGATGAAGACGGGGGCCTACCCCACCACGCGAAGGCAAACCAAAGGATATGTCACCTGCCACCTCACCAGAGCGGGTTGATTCCCGTAGGGGACAAAGGAGCGGCTCTTTCTTTTCTTCTCTCGACGTGCTATAGTAATGAAGCCAACTTTCAATCACCAGTCCTCCGGTCGAATGCTTTATCGTTGTCTATAGTGTCTCTAAGTTGAGTGGGTGATAACCTACTGGCAGCGGCCATCTTACGCTCCGACACACTTATAGGACCACGAGTTTGAGATGGGAATACGTTGAAAGAAGGAAGGATCGGAAGAGACCTGGGCGAGTACGTTAAAGCAACGAAAAAGCACTCTATCAAGACGAAGGGGTGTGGCGTAGGGCACAATAGCAAGACGAGTTCTCGCGGCCCACCAGTACGAGACGACCCTATAGGCTTCGGGGTAGGGGAATTGGTCGTTCGACTCTTGTATGCTTTGTTCTTTGCGCATGCCACACCGGAGGTCACGGGATTTATCCCATGATACAAGGTCATTCCTGTATGTTGGTTTAGCAAACCAATGCCTTCAGCCACTCAGCCATACCTCCCGCTCAGACATCCACTCAGTCCCTTTCTCGACGCTATATCCATATATATAGATATTACCACTACCTTCGCTAACGCGCTTTTTTTCACGATAGCCACGGAATGAACGACCGATGAATGCGTCCCGGGGAGCATTAGCAACGACACGAGACGACTACTGAATCGCAATAGCAAACTTCCTTCGCTTGCCCTCGCCCAGCTAAGGAACTCCAGTCCCAAGACCACAAATCATCGAGTTGCACCGTTGGCTCGGCCTGGCCAGCCAGCCATCCGGATCGACAGGCACGCCCCTCGCAAGTCCCGCCAGTAAGTGGAGTCTTCTATAATCCTTCCGTCCCGTGCCCGCAGTAGGCTTGAGTTAGATAACCCTCCGTTCGGTCTGGCTAGTATCCTTCGCCGAACTCGCCTTAAACAGTAGGCTACAGTCTAAAATACCTCCTTTCTTTCCCTCAAAAAGAATTGAAGTCGGATTCGCTAACCTTTGGGCCGGAGTCATTCACACCAACTGATGCCAGACTTCTTCAGTCTCATGCTCCTATAAGGCTTTTAGAGACTCCACCTATTGTGATCCAAAGTGCAGCCTATTCGTCACGTTCAAGCTTGAAAGCCCGAGCTAGTCTTCTTACCACCTAGCTACTTCACAGTGTCCTTTCGCGTACTCCTCTGTCTTTTTCCTATCTTCTCTCTTCAATTACCGAGACCCGTACATACAAAGATCTAGGTAGCTCATCTCCTTCTAATAAGTCTGATCTCCTTCCCTAAAAAGAATAAGAGCCTTTCTTAACTCTCGAGATAAAGATCTGATTTGCTGGAACTGGAAAGATCCTCTTTCTTTGCGGAATCAAAGAGAAGAGCAGGGAGTAGAATGCTTAGTACTTGTGCTAAGGGAGGACAGGATATTAGTTAAAAGAAAGAAGGGATTGGATTAACCGAAGATAAGATCCTTGAGGCAAGGAGATAGGAAATGTAAGGAATAGTCCAAGCTTTGAGGGAAAGGCCATGGCCAACGTTCGAAGAAGCGGAAAGGGGGTCGGTAGCTTATATATAAAGTAAATACATTGTTTGATAAGCATCGGCGCCCTGCCCCTTAAATGATGGGGTTACGGACTTGAAAAAGGAAGAAAGCCTGATTCTTCTCGCTCGGGATGATAGGTTCGACTCACAAGAGTTGGACCGTATGACAGTAGCGATGGAAGCGAGACACCTCCTCAAGAACATATTTCTTTCTCGGTCAGAGCTAGGCATATTAGTTTCGAGTTTAGCTATCAATAAGCTCTTTCTTTTCTTCTCTTACGATATAAAGAAATCATCATCCCGATAAGCTAAATTAGGAGCTGACTAGTGTGAAAGCTCTAAGCTTAGGAACGAGGTATACCAATTTTTATTCTTTCGCGGATTTCACAGATTTCGCTGGGGAATCCCCCTAATTGTAAGCAAACTCCCCGCTCTCTTCGATCGATCTTCACTCCTTCTCTTTACTTTAGCCGAGTAGCTTCTTTCCTAGTTAGCCTAGCTCTTCTCACTCCTCTCCTATTTGCTTTAGTTGGTGGAGCTAAGTTCTTCCCTTTCCCCTCCTGTGGTTCCATCTAGTACAGAAGATCTCACTCTTTCTGTGCTGCTCAACAAGCAAGCGCTTCTCAGCTAATCCAGTAAGTAAGCAGGCCGTAAAAGACTAAGGAAAGAAGAAAGAAAGTCCAATGATTTTTCACAATAAGACCCGTCAGTCGACATTTTTCTTTCTCTATTCACGCACTGACTTTCCTGGCTCATCCCTGAACGGACTTCCTTAGGAGGCACACGCTTTTCCTTCTCGGATGTGTACCATTCATGCCTCTGTTATCATTACACTGCACTGACTAGACGTTCTAGTAGAAGTAGGAGCAAGGACATCTCAAAGTAGCCTAGGGGCCAAAGAGAAGAGCGCATATTCCAATGAGAGCTGTAAAAAAGGAAAGGGTAAGGATGATGTTATCCTTATCATTACGTGTGGACAACCACTATGTTGATGTTGGTCTGGGCAATAAGCCAATTCTCATTGCCAAGGCTGTATGAACTTTGAAGCCAGCTATTCCTATTTCCAGCGCCCAAGAGGGTGCCCTAGTAGGGGAAAACAAGGGTCCGATAATAAGCACAGGAAGGGAGGGAGGTAGACCTTCGCACAGGTATAGAGTCAGCCCGGGTCTCGCTTTCCCTAACACAAACTATCCCTCACGGAAGCCATCTTATTACAACGTGATTATTCACTTCATGCCTTACCATTGTCCGCAGCAAGCCGTAGGGAGTCCACTGCCATTGGGCTTTTGGCTTTTTAGAGAGCATCCCTGAAATACTGACTTGAAAGGGGGGCTTGGACTACTATCGAAGTGATTGGAAACCGAAGGGCTTCAGGTTAGCTACTGACGAGCTCACATTCTCGAAATAAAGATTCTCGAAAGGGCTATGTTCCTACGATGGGTCGAAGAGTGGCTCAAGTCTCTCTCTCATCTGGTACCGCAGGACGGCTATGAACGACTGTGCTTCCATCAAGGATCTCTTCGAAGGTCCGGTTGCAGAGCGATCTTGGCAATTCCGTAATGACGATAAGAAGGAGAAAACGCAAACTCACCCTTTACGAATCCCCAATCTTTCAAAGCAAAAGAGCAGACTCTTGATCAAGAAGGGGAAAAGCTTGAAGAAAGTCACCAACGAGGGGCATAGTTTCATTTCAATCTTTCAGCAGAACGAGCAAGATCTGAGTTTCTCCCTCCTGTAGCGAGAGAGCTTTCACCCAGTCAAGATGATCAGGATGAATGAATGACCGAAGCACCTAAAGCCAGGGATAAAGATGTTCGACCCAAAGCGCTTGAGCATAGAATAAACTCACAGACGAAGACGGCCCCCAACAACCATCACTGGCCGGCTAAAACAAAAAGAAGGAAAAAGGAGAAAAGCCATAGCAGAGGAAAGAAAGCCTCACTCAAGACTCAAGAATCGAGTGGTTTCATTCGAACCGGCCCTTTTGCAATTGCAACATATGAGTTCGCTTACTACGAGCCCAAAAGCGATCGTTCAAATGGTTCGGTATGACGAATCTAGAGACTCTGGGATTGGAAAGATGGCAATACACAACTGGTAGTACAAGCGCGAGTACGATTCAAGAGGATTTGGCAGCCCAGGGATTCCTATACCAATCCACAGAGTTGCGAGGTAACCTCACCGCTTCAATTGGGCTATGTTCCACTACAGTTTCCACCATATTATCGACCAAGCAAGATTGAATCCCGACCGCATTCGGGATCGGGCTCAGGTCAGTCAATAGCGCATAGCTAGGATGAATGACCCTCCATACATACATAGCCCGTCATGTCCTACTTTCTTCATGATAGGAAAGGAAAGGGAAAGGGCTTTCCAAATACCAGTCAAAAACAGGGCTAAAAATCTGACTAGAGTCAGTGGTACCCACGTGCGTGCTTCTGTGCTTGTAGTAGGGTGGACTCCCCTATGCATCTGGTCTCACACGGGTGCATTTCCCGGACTGATGCATCCAGTCGCTTCACTCATGTGAGTAGGTGAGACATCAGGGTGAGTTGGAACTAGACTCTTCTGATGCGCGTTCCTTCTTCGAACCTTTTGGTATGTATTGCCCCCTAACTATAGATCAGATCCACCGGACGAGAAACTAAATTCCGCACTGCTGCTGAGTCGTCGGACTTATCCACCAAGGGATTCGTGGGATTTTAGTTTGTGGATTGCGTTGGGGGAAATCTACCAAAGCTAGGCAGATAGATAGACTCCTTTCCCGCTGCTAAGGGAGAGCAAGAAAGAAAATAAAATGATTGTTTTTTAACCAGCGCCCCCTTTTGGGTATGCGGGTACTAAGAGTCCTCTCACTACCAACCAGCAGACATCATCTGGCTGGGTCTTGCCGGTATCAACAACGAGAAAAAACAAGCAGAAACAGCAACTCACTATGGCTCTTGGCCCAAACAACGTCCTAGGCGTAGGGGAGATCGGAGCAACAGGGAACGCCTAGACGACAACGCCCGTCCTGGGCTGCAGTAAGTAGATCGAGAGGTCGTTCCGCCCCTTGTCCCCGAAGATGGGTAATATGTTCTCATACAATGTTGCTCCAATCTGACCTAGCTGGCGAGCGATCCCAGTTCGCGGCAGAGAACAAGACAGCAAGCGAGCGTACCTTTGTTCGCTTCTTCTCCACCAAGCACGGAAGTTTAAGGATAACTGTAGGTCGGTGGCTACCTAAGGAAACTCCGATTCGATCCGCCCCCCGGCTGGGAGGCATCTACCTCATCCCGATCACAAGGAGAGGTTCACCATGATGGGGGGTACTTTTTTCTTTTTTCCGTTCCGGAAAGAATGAAATGCATAGGGGACCATCCTTTTTTATTTTTTTGCGGCATGCTCCTCAGATTTACGGATTCGCAGGGGGCCTCAGGCCCTACTTAGTTGACTGACAATGACAAAGGCTTGCGAAACTAAGTAGCGCCTTTTGAATTGAATCTTAACTTAAGTAGTCTATCAGTGTGCGAAGCGGCTTTGCCCCTTTTCAGTAGGGGAGCGAAAGGTTAGACCTTAGAAAGTCAGCGAACAGCGGTTCTTCTATGTAGGTATGGCGTTCCCCCTTGACTCTCCTAACGTCGAGCTAAGTGACTTCGTAACCTTTGCGTAGCGTAGTAGAATGAAGGCTACGCACCGACGCTCTCTTATCGATTCTATTAGCCTAAGCGTCTTCGCTAACTCGCTCGCCTACTATAGTATAGTATAGTATAGTATAGTATAGCCCCTACTATAATTGTATAGTAGGGTAGGCTAGGCTAACTCAGCCGCTTACTTCTATTCTTTGAATTCCGTTCCAGCAAGAAAACGCCTTACGGGAACCTTACGGGAATCAAGGGCTTATCAAAAAAGCGGGCGGAAATCAAAGAAAATTGATCTAGTTGCGTTAGCACACTTTTTCAACAAACAACTATTAGTAACTAATAGTTTTAACGCCTTACGGGAACCTTACGGGAATCAAGGGCTTATATATCACTCTAAAAACAAGCGCAAGCGCGCTAGCAAGAAAACGCACACTTTTGAAACTACAACTACTACAAGGCGCTAACGCCTTACGGCTTTCGCGCTCAGCAAGAAAACGGATGCGCGTTGCTAACGCCTTACGGCTTTCGCGCTAGCGCGCTCGTCCGTTGCTTGTTTGCTTGTTCCAAACCTTTTCCTTTTTTAATAACCCATTCTCATTATCTTTCATAAGTCAAGTAGGCGAACCTATAGGTCCTTAGTAGCGTTGACAAAGAAGAACAGCCGGTAAAAAGACAGCGAATCTTTTTATTTATCTCTTTCTATGATTTTATATTATTACATATAGGCCAGCTTGACAAGCTACCCTTCCTCTGGATCTGAGGTGCGAAGATAAACATCTCTTTTTTATGACTTCCACTTCTCGATCCCGGCCCGGAAAAGTGACCGACCAGGGCCCTATTGATGAATGAAAGAAAGGGTTTATGAGCCCTCTAGCCCTGTAAGCCCACACCTGTGTAGAGTAGATCGTTCAACACCTACGGCACAAACCCATTTTTTACCCATTGGTCCTAGTATCATAGGCGACCGAACGGCCGCCCCCCCTAATTACTAGACCGACCTGCTGTAATAATTCCATAAACACCTAGCGAAGATATGGCAAACAAATAAAGTAGCCCTATGTTCGAATCTGACAATACCATACCATAATCAAAAGGTACAACGGCCCGAGCGACCAGACTTAACATAAATGTAGCC